TTTTTTTTTTGCATTTTGTGTATTTAGTACTTACCTTCAGGAGGCGAAAAACAGCACCGCCGATAGTCACATAAAAAAGGGGACAGGGGAAAATAAAAAACAAGCTTTCGGAACAGTGTTCCTTCGTCAGGAATAGAGGGGGAAGGATAGGATGGGAAGGGTTGGAGGGGAAGGGTAGATTACTCAAGCCCCAGGGTGAGAGACCTACCTAGGGTGAGGGAGGCGGCAGACTGAAAGTGGAGGGGCATGATGGGCAGGAAATCAAGGATGATGTTATCTGTACTGTGCCAGCTAAAGTCAGAGATAAATTGCAGTTCAAAGATATTGTGACGAGAGTAAGTGGTAAGAGCAGAGTTGGTTGAAAGTAAAAAGAACAGTAAGAGAAAATGAGAAGAGAAGAAATGGGACACAACACACACACACACACACATTTGTGCTGTGACATTGCTTAGGACAAAAACAAATATTATATATATATATATATATATATATATATATATATATAATTTGTAACAAGATGATATATATATATATATATATATATATATATATATATATATATATATATATATATATATACACACACACACACATATATATATATAAGAATTCTGTTTATATATATATATATATATATATATATATATATATATATATATATATATATATATATATATATATATATATATACATATATATATATATATATATATATGATACAATAAAATATAGATTTAAACCATGATACATTGCAAAAATACTTAACAAGTAACTTACATTATTGTCGCAAGCTGGCGGCCAAGATGGCGTCCATGGACCCCGAAAGGAGCACTTCTAACTTTAATTCATTATTTTATGTTTTTTTTATTTCTTTTTCTTAATTAATTAATTTATAATGATTATGTTCTTAAATTTATTTTGTAATATTTTATCTTTTTTGTTAAAAGTTTTATTCTTGCTTAAATATTTACTTTTTCTTTGAATTATATGTAAGTTTTGTTAGACTAAATGTTCCTTTTGCAGTAATTTAATTTAATTAATCAAGTGATTTTGGATTTAGCAATTGATTTAGTATTGGCATAATTCGTGCCAGCAGCCGCGGTTATACGATTAATACAAGTAAATATTATTGGTTAATACAGTTAATTATATTTTGGAATAAATTTAAAATTTTTTAGGTGAAATTTAATTTTTTTTTATGTTTCTTATTATGAATCTGTGAAACTTAAATAATAAACTAGGATTAGATACCCTATTATTTTAAGTGTTAATTATATTTACCAGGGTAGTATTAGTTATAATCTTTAAACCCAAAGAATTTGGCGGTATCTTATTCCATTCAGAGGAACCTATTCCATGATTGATAATACACGATTAACTTTACTTAATTTATTTGTTTGTATATCTCCGTTATCAGAAAATCTTTTTAGAGTTTAAATTTTCTAAATTTATAATTATAAATTATTTCAGGTCAAGGTGCAGCTTATAATTAAGAGGAGATGGGTTACAATAGATTTTTTCTATAACGAAATTATTATTGAAATATTAATAATGAAGGTGGATTTGATAGTAATTTAACATATTTAATTTAATTGATATTGGCTCTAAGGTGTGTACACATCGCCCGTCGCTCTCATTATTAATATTTACTAATTATTTATAAGTTAATAATTTAATTTAAATGAGATAAGTCGTAACATAGTAGATGTACTGGAAAGTGTATCTAGAAAGAGTTTCAAGATAAAACTTATTAGTAAAGTATTTCATTTACGCTGAAACTTATTCTGTGCAATTCAGGATATCTTGATTATTTATTATATTATATTCTTTTTTTGTTATTTTATTTTTTAATAAAAGAAATTTTATTTTGTTTTGTCTTAGTATATTTTATAGAATTGATTTTTTTTATTATAGTTAATTAGTAATGTAATTGGATTATTAAATTATTATTTAATTATTAAAAAGTAGATTTAATTTATTGTACCTTTTGTATCAGGGTTTATTAAATTTTTAGTACTTATTTGCTAATCTCGATTTAGGTTGATTTACAATTAATTTATATTTAATGTATTATAATTATTTTTTAGTTAATTGTAGAAATGAAATGTTAATCGTTTCCTAAGATATCTAGTTTCTTAAGAAAAAGTTTAATTTTTTAAAGTTAGTAGTTTCTTTTTACTTTAATAAATTGAAATATTAATTTATTTATTATTTAGGGGATAAGCTCTAAATCTTTTCTATAATCTTATTTGTTAAAATTAAATAGTAAGCTTTAAATCAGCTATCTTTTAGATTACGTTTTAGTTCATTATTTTTTATTTTGATTTTATAATTAATTTAGGTTTTATATTAAGATTGTTAGTTAAATTTAAAAATTATTGTAATAATGATAGAATTAGTATATTAATTTGTTTATAATATTTTATATTGTTAATTTATTATAAGGAATTTGGCAAAATTGATTTCCGCCTGTTTATCAAAAACATGTCCTCTTGATTATATTTTGAGGTCTAACCTGCTCACTGATAAGGTTTTAAAGAGCCGCGGTATTTTGACCGTGCAAAGGTAGCATAATCATTAGTCTCTTAATTAGGGGCTGGTATGAATGGTTTGACGAGAAATCATCTGTCTCTTATTAAATTATAGAATTTAACTTTTGAGTTAAAAGGCTTAAATTTTTCTTTAAGACGAGAAGACCCTATAGAGCTTGACATTTTATTTTAATATGATTTTTGGTTAATTTTTTTATATTTAAAGATAATGTTTTGTTGGGGTGACATGAAGAATAAATAAACTCTTCATAATAAAATCATTAATTTATGTTTATATGATCCATAATTTATGATCATAAGATTTAGTTACCTTAGGGATAACAGCGTAATTATTTTTAAGAGCTCATATCGACAAAATAGATTGCGACCTCGATGTTGGATTAAGAATAGTTTTGGGTGCAGAAGCCCAACAATTAGGTCTGTTCGACCTTTAAATTCTTACATGATCTGAGTTCAGACCGGCGTGAGCCAGGTCGGTTTCTATCTTAAGTAAATTTTTTTATATTAGTACGAAAGGACCATGTAACTAAATTATATTTTATTATTATTGATTAAATTTAATATTACTATTTTGACAGATTAATGTGTTGAATTTAGAATTCATTAATGTAGATTTATTCTGCAAATAGTATTGATATTTTATGATTTATTTATGTTTATTTTAAATTTTCTTTTTTTATTAATTTGTGTTTTAATTAGTGTTGCTTTTTTAACTTTATTGGAACGAAAGGTATTAGGTTATATTCAAATTCGTAAAGGTCCTAACAAAGTCGGTTTTGCTGGTTGTATTCAGCCTTTTAGTGATGCAATTAAATTAATTAATAAGGAACAGCCTATTCCTATTTTATCAAATTATTTATTATATTATTTTGCTCCAGTATTTAATTTAATAATTTCTTTAATTATTTGAATGATTTTTCCTTATTTAACTTATATATGTTCATTTTCTTATGGGTTTATATTCTTTTTGTGTTGTACTAGATTAAGTGTTTATACTGTAATAATTGCTGGTTGATCATCTAATTCAAATTATTCTTTATTAGGATCTATACGTTCTGTTGCTCAAACTATTTCTTATGAAGTAAGATTAGCTTTAATTTTATTATCTTTAATTATTTTAATTGGGAGATTTAATATATTTGATTTTATTAATTATCAGATTTATTGTTGATTTATTATTATTTCTTTTCCTTTATTTTTATCATGTTTTGCTTCTTGTTTAGCAGAGACTAATCGTACTCCTTTTGATTTTGCTGAGGGTGAATCTGAATTAGTATCAGGGTTTAATATTGAATATGGTGCTTGTGGATTTACTTTAATTTTTTTAGCCGAATATACAAGAATTATTTTTATAAGAATATTTTTGGTTTTAATTTTTTTAGGAGGTAATTTTAATTCTTTTATGTTTTTTGTAAAGCTTTCTATCATATCTTTTATTTTTATTTGGGTTCGTGGGACTTTTCCTCGTTTTCGTTATGATAAGTTAATATATTTAGCATGAAAGGGGTTTTTACCTTTATCTTTAAATTTTTTTATTTTTTATGTTGGATTTAAAATTTTATTAATTTCAATTGTTTAGTGAAATTTTTTCAGAAAAGTTAATAGAAGAATTAAACTTCTGATTTTATGTTTTCAAAACATATGCTTTTCATAAGCTAATTAACTATTTTATTTAATCTTTAATTAATTTATCTCATATATTTGCAATATGAACATTTATAATGAAGTAAGAAAAGTAAGAAATTGTTAAAATCTGTCCGGTTAAAATATAAGGTTCTTCTACAGGCCGTTTTCCGATCCATGTTAATAGAATTACAATAATTACTATAATTCAAAATATAATTTGATTAATTGGATAAAATTGAATTCCTCGAAATGGTGTTTTATTATATAATGGAAGAATTATTAAGATTCTAATTGATAAAAATAATGCAATAACTCCCCCTAATTTATTAGGGATTGACCGTAAAATTGCATATGCAAATAAAAAGTATCATTCAGGTTGAATGTGAATGGGGGTAACTAAAGGGTTTGCTGGCACGAAGTTATCAGGATCTCCTAATAAATAAGGATTAGTTAAGCATAATATAACTAATAAAGATGTTATTAAGATAAATGTAATTAAATCCTTAAATGTAAAATAAGGGTGGAAAGGAATTTTTTCAATATTTCCATCAATTCCTAATGGATTATTTGATCCTCTTTGATGTAGAAAAAATAAATGAATTGCTGCTATAATAATAATTATAAATGGTAAAACAAAATGAAAGGAAAAGAATCGATTTAATGTTGCATTATCTACAGCAAATCCCCCTCATACTCATTGAACTAAGTCTATACCTAGATATGGAATTGCTGATAATAAATTAGTAATTACTGTTGCACCTCAAAATGATATTTGTCCTCATGGTAAAACATAACCTATAAATGCAGTTGCTATAACTAAAAATAAAATAATTGATCCGATTATTCATGTATAAATGTATATAAATGATCCGTAATAAATTCCTCGACCAATATGAAGATAAATACAAATAAAAAATATTGATGCTCCATTAGCATGAAGGGTTCGAATAATTCAACCATTATTTACATCTCGACAAATATGAACTACTCTTCTAAACGCTATTTCAATATTTGAGGTATAATGTATAGCTAAAAATAACCCTGTTACAATTTGAATTATTAAACATAACCCTAATAATGAACCAATATTTCATCAAAATGAAATATTAGTTGGTGCAGGTAGATCAATTAAAGAATTATTAATAATTTTAAATAGAGGATGTCTTAATCGAATTGGTTTATTCATTAGTAATTATTTTATTTTACGAATAGGACCTTGATTAATATTAGTAATTTTTACTACTGCTAATAATGCTACAAATAAATAAATTATTATTATTATTGTAATAATAAATGTTGGATTATTATATAGTTTTTCTAATGAAAATGTTATTTCTTGATAATTAATTGAATTACTAATATTTATAGTTTCTGTATTTTTTAAAAAGTCTATAAATATTATTTTATTTAAAATGATTAAAATTATTCTAATAATGGTTCATAAAATAAGTGAAAATAAAAAAATTATTGACTTTGGTTTAAATATTTCATTTGATGCAATTCTTGTAATATAAATAAATAATACTAATATACCTCCAAGAAATATTAAAAATAAAATATATGATAATCAAAATCTTTCTATAATTATTCCACTTATCAATCCAATAAGGAAAGTTTGAAAAATAATAAATATTATTATTGATATTGGATGATTTAATTTAATAAAATTAATACTTATTACGTTTAATAATACTATAATTATTATTTTTATCATTTCAGGAGTTAGTTTTATTTAAAATATTGGTTTTGGAGATCAAAGATAGAAATATTTTCTCTTCCTGAAGTTTTAAAAGTGGGGGGCACATCTTATTTTCGGTTTACAAGACCGGCGTTTTTTTTAAACTATTAAAACTAATGTTTATATTTTCTATTTTTACTTCTTTATTAATTTATTTATCTGGTGTTTATGTTTTTTCTTTAAAACGAAAGCATTTATTAATAGTTTTATTGAGATTGGAATATATTGTTCTTTCTTTGTTTATATTAATTATTATCTTCCTTATTGAATTTGATTATGATTATTTTTTTCCTGTAATTTTTTTAATTTTTTCTGTTTGTGAAGGTGCTTTAGGTTTATCTATTTTAGTTTCTATAATTCGTTCTTATGGTAATGATTTTTTTAATTCTTTTAGTTTATCTTTATGTTAAAGTATCTATTTATAATTATTTTTTTGATTCCTCTTTGTTTAATAAATAATTCTTGATGGTTGGTTCATTCTTTAATATTTTTATTTAGTTTTGTTTTTATAATTTGTATTTATTCATATTGTGATTTAAATATAATTAGATATTATTTTGGTGTTGATTATTTTTCTTTTTGTTTAATTTTACTTAGATTTTGAATTTGTTCTTTAATAATTATGGCTAGAGGTTCAGTTTATTTATTTTCTTATTATTCAAATTTGTTTATTTTCATAGTTTTAATTCTTTTAATTATATTATACTGTTCTTTTGCAAGTTTGAGATTATTATCTTTTTACATTTTTTTTGAAGCTAGATTAATCCCAACTTTATTTTTAATTTTAGGTTGAGGTTATCAACCTGAGCGTCTTCAGGCTGGAATTTATTTGATTTTTTATACTTTAATTGCTAGATTACCGTTATTATTTTGTTTATTTAGGATTTATGATTATGTTAATACTTTATATTTTCCTTTGTTATTTGATTTTGGTTCCTATTATTTTTTATTTTATGTTTTTATAGTTTTAGCTTTTTTGGTTAAAATGCCAATATTTTTATTTCATTTATGATTACCTAAGGCTCATGTTGAGGCACCTATTTCTGGAAGAATAATTTTGGCTGGTGTTTTATTAAAGTTAGGAGGTTATGGTATTTTTCGTGTAATAAAAATTATTTCTTTTTTAGGTTTAAAATTTAATTATTTTTGATTATCTTTAAGTTTATCAGGGGGAGTTATTGTAAGATTTATTTGTTTTCGTCAAGTTGATTTGAAATCTTTAATTGCTTATTCTTCTGTTGCTCATATAAGAATAGTTATTGGTGGTTTAATAACTATAAATTGATGGGGTTGTATAGGTTCTTTATTTTTAATAATTGGTCATGGTTTATGTTCTTCTGGTTTATTTTGTTTATCAAATATTATTTATGAGCGTTTAGGTAGACGAAGTTTATTAGTAAATAAGGGTATAATTAATCTTATACCAAGAATGTCTCTTTGATGATTTCTTTTAAGTTGTTCTAATATAGCTTCTCCACCCTCATTAAATTTAATTGGTGAATTTAGTTTATTAAATAGAATTATATCATGATCTTCTTTTATATTTTTGGTTTTAATTTTTTTATCTTTTTTTAGAGCTGTTTATACTTTATATATATATTCTTATTCTCAACATGGTTCATATTTTGCTGGTTTATATACCTGTACTTTTGGTTATTTACGTGAATATCATCTTTTATTTTTACATTGATTACCTTTAAATATTATATGTTTAAAGGGTGAATTTTTTTTTGGTTAATTTTGCTTAAGTATTTTATTTAAAATATTGTTTTGTGGGATCAATGATATGAGTTTTTCATCTTAAGCCTTGAAGTTAATTTCTATTTGTTCTTTAAGTTTTTTTTCTTTATTTTTATTAAGAACTATAATTTTCATTTTAGGGATTTATTATTTAATAATTGATTATAGAGTTTTTATTGAGTGAGAACTTTTTAATTTAAATGGTTCTATAGTTGTTATAACTCTAATTTTTGATTGAATGTCTTTAATTTTTATATCTTTTGTTATATATATTTCTTCTTTAGTTATTTATTATAGAGATGATTATATAACGGGTGAAAGGAATATAAGTCGTTTCGTTATTATTGTTTTAATATTTATTCTTTCAATAGGGTTTTTGATTATTAGTCCAAATTTAATTAGTATTTTATTGGGATGAGATGGTTTAGGATTAGTTTCTTATTGTTTAGTAATTTATTATCAGAATGAAAAGTCTTATAGTTCTGGTATATTAACTGCCTTATCAAATCGTATTGGTGATGTTGCAATTCTAATTTCTATTGCTTGAATATTGAATTTTGGTGGTTGAAATTATATTTATTATTATGATTTTATTTTTTGTTCTTTTGAAATAAAGTTTATTACAATATTAATTATTTTGGCTGCTATAACAAGGAGTGCTCAAATTCCATTTTCTTCTTGACTTCCTGCAGCTATAGCTGCTCCTACACCTGTTTCTGCTTTAGTTCATTCTTCTACTTTAGTTACTGCAGGTGTTTATTTATTAATTCGTTTTAGACCTATACTTAATATTTATAATTATGGTTGGTTTTTGTTATTGATTGGTTGTATAACAATATTTATATCTGCTTTAGGTGCAAATTTTGAATTTGATTTAAAGAAAATTATTGCCTTATCTACTTTGAGACAACTTGGTTTGATAATAAGAATTCTAGCTATGGGTTATCCTAAGCTTGCTTTTTTTCATTTATTATGTCATGCTTTATTTAAGGCATTATTATTTATATGTGCAGGATCAATAATTCATAATTTAAAGGATTCTCAGGATATTCGTTTTATAGGTTCACTTGTGAATTTTATGCCTTTAACTTCAATTTGTTTTAATGTTTCTAGTTTATCTTTATGTGGAATACCCTTTTTAGCTGGGTTTTATTCAAAGGATTTAATTTTGGAGATAGTTTGTATAAGATGAGTTAATTTCTTAATTTTTTTTTTATATTTCTTTTCTACTGGTTTAACTGCTTCTTATTCTTTTCGTTTATTTTATTATTCAATATCTGGTGATAATAATTTTTATTCAAGTTTTTCATTTGATGATCAAGGTTTTTATATTTCTTTTGGAATAATTTTATTATTATTTGTTGCAGTTTTTGGTGGTAGTTTACTTTCTTGATTAATTTTTCCCATTCCTTATATAATTGTTTTACCATATTATTTAAAATATTTAGTTATTACTGTAGTTATTTTTGGTTCTTATTTTGGTTATTTAATTTCTAAATCAAATTTTTCTCAGGAGTTAATTTCTATAAATATATTATTTTATACAAGATTTATTGGTTCTATATGATTTATACCTTTTATTTCAACTAAATTTATTAATTATTTACCTTTGAAGTTTGGTTATTATTCATCAAAGTCCTTTGATTATGGTTGGGGTGAAATTTTAGGTGGTCAAGGCTTATATAATTTATTTATATATATATTAAGTTATATTCAATATTGATATGATTCTAATTTTAAAATTTATCTTTTAACTTTTATTTTTTGGATATTTATTTTATTTATGTTATTTTTTATTAAATACCTAAATAGCTTATGTTAGAGCTTAACACTGAAGATGTTAAGGAAATATTTTATATTTTTAGGTATATTTATAAATATCAAGATATTATTTTTACAGTGAAAATGTAATGTTTTATTTAAACTATATAAATAGAAATGTTAACGGAGTTTAACCGCTAATATAAAAAGTTAGCAGCTTTTATATTGACTTTACATTTCCTTAATTGGAATATTATATTTCAATTATATTATTAACAGTAATACGCCTCTAATTTTGGCTTCAATTAATAAATAAGGGTAATTTATACCATTTTTCAGGTCGAAACTGATTGTGATTTTTCACTTCTTATTTATAAAGGTTAATTGATCAATTCAATACTTTTTGAATGCAACTCAAATGTTATATTTAACTATAACCCTTAATTTGCTCATTGAAGAGCTCCTTGATTTCATTCATGATATAAACCTCTTAATAAAATAATAGTGAAAAATATTGTTACTATTGTTCAGATTATAATGTTTGATGTTTTTATAATAATTATAATTGGTAAAATTAATGCAATTTCTACATCAAAAATTAAAAAGATTATTGCAATTAAGAAAAATTGTAATGAGAAAGGTATACGGGCAGATCTTTTTGGATCAAATCCACATTCAAATGGTGATCTTTTTTCCCGGTCATTAATTAATTTTTTTGATAGAATTGTTGCGATGATTATCACTATTATTGGTATAGTAAATCTAATGATAACTCCTGTTGATAAAATAAGAATTGTTTTTCTTGATTAAAAATCAAGCTTTTTGATTGGAAGTCAAATGTACTATTTATACTAGAAGAACAATTATCTACCTCATCAATAGATTGAAATATATAAAAATAATCATACTACATCTACGAAATGTCAATACCATGCTGCTGCTTCAAAACCGAAGTAATGATTAGGAGAGAATTGATTAAATGAGTGTCGTATTAAACATGTAGAAAGAAATATTGTTCCAATAATTACATGTATTCCATGAAATCCTGTTGCAATAAAGAATGTTGATCCATAAATTGCATCAGCAATAGTAAAAGGAGCTTCTCAGTATTCATATATTTGAAGTATAGTAAAGTAAATTCCTAATAATACTGTAAAAAATAGTCCTTGTTGTGCTTGGGTATGATTTGATTCTATAATTCTATGATGTGCTCAAGTTACAGTAATTCCGGATGCTAAAAGAATAGCTGTGTTAAGTAATGGGATTTGTATGGGGTTAAATGGTTGAATCCCTATTGGTGGTCATAATATTCCTAATTCAATAGTTGGTGATAATCTTCTTCTAAAAAAAGCTCAGAAGAATGAAAAAAAGAATAATACTTCTGATGCAATAAATAAAATTATACCTCATCGTAGTCCAATTGATACAAATTTTGTATGTAATCCTTGATATGTTCCTTCACGGATTACATCTCGTCATCATTGAATTATTGTAAATAAAGTAATTATTATTCCAATTAAAAATAAGTTTATATTAAATAAATGAAATCATTTAGCTAATCCTGAAACTATAATTATTGCTCCAATTGCTCCTGTTAATGGTCAAGGTCTATAATCTACTATATGAAATGGGTGGTTTGAGTGTATTGTTAACATATGTTTAGTATACTTCTCTAGAATAGAGAGTTCTTAAAATTGAGAATACATATGCTTGAATTAAAGCTACTGCCGATTCTAAAATTATTAGTAATATTTGTCCAATGATTAAAAATGAAATTATATTTATTGTTATTGATGGTCCTGTATTTCCTAATAAAGTTAATAATAAATGACCTGCAATTATATTTGCCGTTAATCGTACTGCTAAAGTTCCAGGACGAATCACATTTCTAATTGTTTCAATTAATACTATGAATGATATAAGTGCTGCAGGTGTTCCTTGAGGAACTAAGTGTGTAAATATATGATTGGTATTATTAATTCAACCAAATAATATAAATCTAAGTCATATTGGTAGAGCAATTGAAAATGTAAAAGTTAAGTGTCTAGTTCTTGTAAAAATATAAGGGAATAATCCTATAAAATTATTAAATATTATTATAATGAATATTGAAATAAAAATAATTGTTATTCCATTAAATGATTTTGGTCCTAATAGGGTTTTAAATTCATTATGAAGAGTTATATTTAATTTATTTCAAATAATATTAATTCGTGATGATGTTAATCAAAATATTGATGGAATTAATAATAAACCTATAAATGTTCTAGTTCAATTTAATGATAAATTAAATAAATTAGTTGATGGGTCAAATGTTGAAAATAAATTTGTTATCATTTTCAGCTTAAGTTTTTACTTTCAATTTTTCTTTTTTCTATATTATTTAATATTTTGGTTTTAAATGAAAAAAAGTTTATTTGATTGAATAATATTAAAATAATAGAAAATAAAATAAATAGTGAAAATCATATTAAAGGTGATATTTGAGGGATATAGATTTTATTCCTCATCAGAAGTATTTGTTAATTTACTATTTTTTGGTTTAAGAGACCATCACTTACTTTCAGTCATCTGATGATCAAGGTGTACTAAATTATTAGTTATTTTAGATTGACACTCTAATGTTATTTTTAACTAACTCCTTAAATTATTTTGGATAGTCATTTAATGAATATATTAATTGAAGTTCTTTCAATTACAATTGGTATAAATCTGTGATTTGCTCCACAAATTTCTGAACATTGCCCAAAGAATAATCCAGGTCGGTTTATTAAAAATGTTCCTTGATTTAGTCGTCCTGGTGTTGCATCAATTTTAATTCCTAAAGCTGGTACTGCTCATGAATGAAGTACATCTGATGCACTTGTTAAAATTCGAATTTCGGTATTTATTGGTAAAATTGTTCGGTTGTCTACTTCAATTAATCGAAATCCGTTGATTTCTAAATCATTTTCTGATGTTATATATGTATCAAATTCAATATTTATAAAGTCTGAATATTCATAACTTCAATACCATTGACGTCCAATTGTTTTAATTGTGATTATTGTATCTACAGAGTCATCAAGAAGATAGAGTAGACGTAGTGATGGTAATGCAATGAAGATTAATGTAATAGCTGGAATTGTGGTTCAAATAGTTTCAATTAAATGTCCATGAAGTATGTTTTTTCTTGTAAAAGAAATAATTAATATATATCTTAATGTATATCCTACAATTACAGTAATTAATAATAATACTACTATTGTATGATCATGAAAGAATGATAATTGTTCTATTAAAGGCGAAGCTCTGTCTTGTAATGATATATTTGATCATGTTGCCATTTTCTAATAAAAGGTCAAACCTTTATATTTAGAGCTTAAATCTACTGCACTAATCTGCCATATTAGAATCTAGAAATTAATGGTAATTCTGAATATCTATGTTCTGTTGGAGGATTATTTTGTAGTCATTCTGTAGATCTTCTTATATTAGATCTAAATATAATTGATCGGTTTGAAATTATACTTTCTCATATAATTAAAATAAATATGATAGTTCCTATAATTGAAATAGTTGATCCAATACTTGAAATTACATTTCATGATGTATATGCATCAGGATAGTCTGAATATCGTCGAGGTATTCCTGCTAATCCTAGGAAATGCTGAGGGAAGAAGGTTAAATTTACTCCAATAAATATAATTGTAAATTGAATTTTTAATCATGTATTATTCATTGTTAGTCCGGTAAATAATGGATATCATTGAATAATACCTCCTATAATTGCAAATACTGCTCCTATAGATAGAACGTAATGAAAATGTGCTACAACATAATAAGTATCATGTAAAATAATATCGAGTGAAGAGTTCGCTAATACTAATCCTGTTAATCCACCAATTGTAAATAGAAAAATAAATCCAAGTGCTCATAATAATGGTGGATTAAATTTAAATTTTGTTCCATAAAGCGTAGCTAATCAACTAAATACCTTAATTCCAGTTGGAACTGCAATAATTATTGTTGCTGATGTAAAATATGCTCGTGTATCAACATCCATTCCAACTGTAAATATATGATGTGCTCATACAATAAATCCTATAATTCCAATTGATAATATTGCATAAATTATTCCTAATGTTCCAAATGATTCAATTTTTCCTCTTTCTTGACAAACAATATGAGAAATAATTCCAAATCCGGGAAGAATTAAAATATAAACTTCTGGATGACCAAAAAATCAGAATAAGTGTTGATATAAAATTGGATCACCTCCCCCTGCTGGGTCAAAAAATGATGTATTTAAATTTCGATCAGTTAATAATATGGTAATAGCTCCTGCTAATACTGGAAGTGATAATAATAAAAGTAGGGCTGTAATAGCTACTGATCAAACAAATAGTGGTGTTTGATCTAGAGTTATTCTTCCTGAACGTATATTAATTGTTGTTGTAATAAAATTAACTGCTCCTAGAATTGATGATACACCAGCAAGATGTAATGAGAAAATTGCTAAATCAACTGATGCCCCCCCATGAGCGATTGGTCCAGCAAGTGGAGGGTAGATTGTTCATCCGGTCCCAGCTCCACTATCTACAATGGAAGATGAAATTAGTAGGGTTAATGAAGGTGGTAAAAGTCAAAAACTTATGTTATTTATTCGTGGGAATGCTATATCGGGAGCTCCAATTATTAATGGGACTAGTCAATTACCAAATCCTCCAATTATAATAGGTATAACTATAAAGAAAATTATTACAAATGCGTGTGCTGTAATAATTACATTATAGATTTGATCATCTTCAATTAATGATCCTGGTTGTCCTAATTCTGTTCGAATAATTATTCTTATTGATGTTCCTACTATTCCAGCTCATGCACCAAAAATAAAATACAACGTTCCAATATCCTTATGGTTTGTTGAAAATAATCATTTATTCGGTAAGATGGCTGAATTATTAGGCGATAGACTGTAAATCTATTTATGAGAATTTTCTCTCTTATCATTATTATTGGCTTTATATTCAATTATGATTTTAGACTGCAATTCTAGAGGTGTAAATAATTTTACTAAGGCCTAAAAGATTATCCTTTAATTATAACTTTGAAGGTTATTAGTTTATTTAACTTAAGTCCTTAATAATAAGGAAATTAATATTGATGTTGATATTAGGCCTAGAATTGAAATTATTACTGTTGTTGATAAAATAAATCTAGATTTATTTGAATAAAAAATTATTGATCATGGGTTTTCTGAGTAAGATAGGATAAAAGCTGAAAATCTAATTCGTAAGTAGAAATATAGTGTAATGGTTGAAAATATAACTATAATTGTTATTATAGTTAATATGTTATTTTCTACAAGGGAATTAATAACAATTCATTTTGGTAAGAATCCAAGAAATGGTGGTAGTCCACCTAATGAAAGTAGAGATGTAAATATAAAAAATTTAGTTTCTGATATCATATTTGTTGATGAATAAATTTGATTTAATGAGAATAGATTTATTTGTTTAAACAATAAAATTATGATTAGTCTTAATAGCGAATAAATAAAAAAATATAGTTCTCATACATTTTCTCTTACTATTAAAGATCTAATTATTCATCCTAAATGATTAATTGATGAATATGCTAAAAGTTGCCGTAATGATGTTTGATTTAATCCTCCTAATGCTCCAATAATAATTCTTAAGATAATAATTGTAAATATAAATATTTCTATTTGGATGCAGTATGATATTACTATTATTGGGGCAATTTTTTGTCATGTTATTAATGTTAAACAATTAGTTCATGACGAATTTCCTATAACTTCAGGAAATCAAAAATGGAAGGGAGCGGCTCCTATTTTTAATAATAGTCTTGATCTAACTATTATTGAAGGGATTAATTCTATTTCCCCTCATATTCGATATTTTATTTGGATTAATAAAATAGAGAATAATAATATTGTCGACGCTATTGCCTGGACAATAAAATATTTAACTGATGATTCATTTATCATTACATTTTTATTTCTTGTTAATATGGGAATAAATGAGAGTAAGTTGATCTCTAGTCCTATTCAAACTCCGAATCAAGAGTTTGATGAGATGGACAGGATCGTTCCTATCATTAATGTTGATAGGAAGAGAAGTTTTGTAGAGTTGTTGGTCATTAAAAAGGAGAGGATTGATACCTCTATAAATGGGGTATGAACCCATTAGCTTAATTAGCTTACCTTTTTTTTTACATCAAGGTGTATGATGCACGTTAGTTTTTGATACTAAAAGGGATAGTTTAATTCTATCTTATGTAATAATATCTAATGAAGGTAATTATTTACTTATTTTACCCTATCAAGGTAACCCTTTAATCAGGCACTTCATT